CGTTTAAACCATGATCATGAGCAAACGCATAAATATACTCCTGAAAAAGAAACGGATATAGGAAGTGTTGTTGCCGAGATCTATCTTTTTCTAAATATCCTTGTAATTCTTCCATTTACATTTCTACTTGAGCCAGAGGCAGGAGGTTTTTCTTGGTTTATCAAATGATATATACATAGTGCAATATGGTCAGAACAGGGTATTATGTATTGTATTATGTATATAGTATAGTAAGAAAAAAATATATACCCCGGAAAAGAAAGAGGGAGTCCAATCAACAGATCTTTTTACCTTCCTTTTCTATCCAATTGGTTTATGTTCGTTATAATTACAACAGGAGAAAAAATCCTTTATTTTTGCAACCCAATCGCTCTTTTGACTTTGGAATAAATTCTATTTATCAATATACTGTTTCTTCTACACATCCGTCTACAATCCATAATAAAGAATAATTAGGATTCTGAAAAAAAAAAGAAAAAATCAATGGTTCACTCACAGGAGAACCCACTCTTTCCCACATTAGGCACTAATTCATTTTTAACGTCTAATTAGATCGGGTAATCATTCCAATTAAGAACATAAGCTCGTTGCTTTTTATTTTACCAGAATTGGAGCCATAGAGCTCTATCCATTTATTCACTAGACCCAACTGTAAATGTGAATTTCTTTTGTCCCCTTCCAAAAATCAAAACAATCTTTTGGAACTGTAATGATCCGGTAAGGATAAACTCAAAGTTCTACTTTAACTTTGACTTTCATTTCAAATTAAATAAATTAATAAAATCGAAAATCTAATAAAATAAATTTATTATTTTATTAGATTTTTGATTTTATTACGACATGCTGTTTTTTCCATTCATTACCCTTGAGGATCAGTCGTGGTCTTATAGACTATACCAATAGTCTGGACGAATTTGTTGCTTCATCCAAATGTGTAAAAGATCATAGTCGCACTTAAAAGCCGAGTACTCTACCGTTGAGTTAGCAACCCGGATAAATAGGATATGTAGATACGATCAAAATATAAAAATCAATTGAATTGCACTGCACGACCCTATCAAAACATTGAACTAGCAACACATCGAAAAGAAAGATTTTCTGATCAATTAGAAACACAAAATACCAAAGTTAGCAGATCGGATTAAAAATATTCCTAATCGAAATGTCAAAATTATGGCAGACCACCCATTTTTTATCAAATTCTTTTTTGATTTTCCCTAAGAAAATACATCTTGTATGAGAGTAAATGCAGCAAGGCAAACCCATCATTTGAGTGAAGGAAACAAAAAAAATCAATATGGGGGGGGATAAACAGCCCTATTTATCTACGATCGAATTATATTTGTTCGATACACCATTGTCAATATAAAAGCAATGTTGAGAAAGTAAATCAAGTAAATAAAATAAAGACTTGTGTTGGATTGGCACAACATAAATAAGAAATTGGAATGGAAAAAATTAAGGAAAAGGTAAATAAAAAATCCCCGGTTTATTCAATCAATAAAAGTACGATAAGCAAGCTTAACCCCTTGTTTGTTGTTAAATTCAATTCCCCCACCAAAATATGAATAAAGCAAGAAAAAGGAAAATGGTGTGTAAATAGAAATAATTACACAAGGATAGATACTAGTTACCCTTCCCTACTTTATTTTATTTATTTAATAATTTTGTTTTTTCCTTTAATTAACTCAAAGTTCTTTCTTTAAAGAATTCTGCCTTCTTTAAAATATCATAAACAGTTCCTGTAGGTTGAGCACCTTTTTCAAGGAAATATAGAATAGCAGGAACATTTAAATAAGTTTGATTCTTTATCGGATTGTAAAAACCTACTTTTCGAAGATCTCTTCCTTCTCTTCGGAATCGAACATCAATTGCAACGATTCGATAGATGGCTCATTGGGATAGATGTAAATAAACAATGCCCCCCCTAGAAACGTATAGGAGGTTTTTTCCTCATACGGCTCGAGAAAAATGATTCCAATTTCTGTATATAATAGCAAGTGGATCCATAAAATCATGAATTTTACTATAATTTGAATTGAGTACTTTTTTCTTCTTCCTTACAGAAAAAGGAAGAAATCTCATTCATACTCATAACTCAAGTTGGGTAATTCTGACAAGAGAATCCTTAGACATTTATTGAGCCGTCTCTAAACTCTTTTGTTTGTCTCATTTCGAATCTATTTTTATTCCTCAGTCTGATCCAATTGTTGAGACAATTGAAAATAGTGTTTCCTTGTTTCGGAATCCTTTATCCTTGCTTTGTGAAATCATTGGGTTTAGACATTACCTCGGGGATCCTTATTCCTTTCAAAATGGCAGCAACATACCTTTTTTTGTTATTTCTTTCTATATAAATAGAATATGAATGATTGATTCCCTTGTGATACACTTTTCATCGAAATAGTTTTACCAATTTCGGAAAATTTGACTTTTCAAACTTGTTCTGAATTTGAACCTTTCGATTTAGAATTTATATATAGTGAGGATATACTTACAGAGTTGGTCTAACTTATTGATTTTCACTAACCCTAGATTCTTTCCCTTGAAAAATGAATCAATCCTTTCTTCTCGAGCTTCATCATGTACTATTTACTTATAACCCAACACAAATTAGGTTCCGGGCAGAACAGAACAAACTATGTCGAGCCAAGAGCATCTTCATTACTATAGAAGATGGCGGATGTAAAAATCCACAGCCGACCATGTCCTTCAAGTCGCACGTTGCTTTCTACCACATCGTTTCAAACGAAGTTTTACCATAACATTCCTCTAATTGAAATTTCAAAGCGGTATGGAATTGATTCAATATAAAATCATGAATAGTCATTGGTTCAACCGGTATATAATATTTCTATCTATGGATAAATAAGTATTTATCCGGATAAGGGTCAGCAAGGATCAAATTTATTTAATTTAACCCCATATTCTATCATATGAATTGAATGAAAATAAAGATATTCAATTTTACCCACATTTGACACTTGATTCCGTTTGTGAGAAACCAAACGAATTCTCAGATATGATTCTTAGAACCATTCTGAAAATTAATAAGAAAAGATTTTTCCCTTTAACAAATTATTGTTTCATGTGGAATGCAGTGTGATCCCATCTTTCGTTTCATGAAAAACGATCTGGGACGGAAGGATTCGAACCTCCGAATAACGGGACCAAAACCCGCTGCCTTACCGCTTGGCCACGCCCCATTTTGATTTCTATTCGATATTAATCAACACTAATATTGGTATTGGTTATTCGTCAATCCCAACCCAAATACACAAAAACATATGGGATATTTTGTTGCTAGGATTCAAGACATGTAGATATAGAATCAAAAAAATTCATTGATCATTACATAGAATTCAATTAAGATATTGTATGAAAGTTGAATTCCTTATATTCTCATTTTAGAATGATAATGGGGGGAGGGATTTTTTATTTGGGAAAGTCCGAACCGAAGAAAAAGAAGGATTTCTTGATCTGCCTTTTTCATTTTTCCCTTATAAAAATAACTCAAAATTATCTAATCCACAAGAACGAAATGCTTGTTATGCTTAATATCTTTAGTTTAATCGGTATCTGTCTTAATTCTGTCCTTTATTCGAGTAGTTTTTTCTTCGCCAAATTGCCCGAAGCTTATGCCATTTTCAATCCAATCGTAGATGTTATGCCTGTCATACCTGTACTCTTTTTTCTCTTAGCCTTTGTTTGGCAAGCCACTGTAAGTTTTCGATGAAATCTTTAATACTCTGCTAAATTGATGATGTATTCGATAAAAAAATTCTAAAAATTGATAAGATCAGATAAGTCTTACATTACGAACCCTCGATTCAAAAATGGAAATTCTTGTATATTGAATGAATAACCGCAGCGATGAATTTGGATCAGCCTTTTCCCCGTTCTGACCTTCCGGTGAGTATGGACTATTAGGTACTCCACAATACCTAATTATTGATATGACAAGAAATTTCGGGTAACGAATGAATCAAAATCTTATTACAAATAAATTCGTCTTATTTTTCATTTTTTGGGGTGTCAAAACAAAAAAAAAAAAATGGTATATGTGGTAAAAAATAGGCAATCTATTCCCCTTTTTCAAAAAAAATGATCTTGGAGATTGTGTAATGCTTACTCTCAAACTCTTTGTTTACACAGTAGTGATATTCTTTGTTTCCCTTTTTATCTTTGGATTCTTATCTAATGATCCAGGACGCAATCCTGGACGTGAGGAATAAAAAATTTCTAGTTTTTTTTGCTTTTTTCTAAATTAATTCTTAATAATCTTATTTGTTTCATACATTTAACTATGATAAAATCAAGGGATGAGAATCTTTTCGAATTCGAAAATACCAAGTGATCAGAGAAAGCGGAAAGAGAGGGATTCGAACCCTCGGTACAAATAATTCGTACAACGGATTAGCAATCCGCCGCTTTAGTCCACTCAGCCATCTCTCCTAATTCCAAATTGCAAATTTGTTATGTGATGTAACACGTGAAATAAAGATTGATAAAAATCCACCTTCTTCTCTTTATTTTCTTTTTTCATTTGATTTTTATTTATTTAATCTTATTTAACTTTATTATTATTATTTATTTTATTATATTATTCTATTTTAATAAAAAAAAATATTATTTTATTATATTATTAAAATATAAATTCGAAATATTCTAATAAATAATAGAAATTTAAAAAATAGCTATTAAAATTTAAACTTAAACAAAGTATTTAATATTTAGATAAAAAAATTTAAATAAAATAAAAGTAAAGGTATATATTTATACTAAGAGATATATATTTATTATAGTATAAATATATTATATATAATAAAATATGTATAAGAAATATAAGAAAAATAAGAAAAAAATAGAAAAAAGCAATTGATCAGGAATTCAATATAGATAATGACTCAAAACAAAACGGATCTCCTCAATAGAAAGAATATCTTAGTTCTTTGATTTTATACGAAAGGTTTATTTTCCCGGCCTGATCTGCTTAAGTA